TCTAATCCAATAAGCAAGATATTAATAAATAAAAAACCAAGCAACATCTCTTTTTTTTTTTTTAGTAAATTTGTTGGAATATTAGATCTTTTTTAATCCGTCCTTTTTCCATCTCAGTTCTACTTTTTGGATCTGTGTGACCCATAGAATACCGTTCCTATGTTATCTCATAGGATACTTGTATATATATGTATAAGGAAGTGGAATTGTATAAGGAAGACGATAGATAAGTTATAGAAAAAAAAGTGAATAAAAGGATGAGATGAAAAACTCAATGGATTCCTGATCTAATAAAGAATCCAATCCCATTGAGTTTTTATGGATAAAAGATCCTCCTATATTATACTATTCAATTCTCGACGAGGAATTGATTTGATAGATCATATATTGTTATTCATAATATTTATTTTATTCAGTATCATCAGAATACAATTTTTTCCATTGAATTTACAGGAGTCAAATTTGGATTTTATCTCTATGGGATTAGATCCCGAGTTATTGCGAAACAAAAAAAAACAATGAGATTATGGAAGTCAATATTCTCGCATTTATTGCTACTGCGCTGTTCATTCTAGTTCCTACTGCTTTTTTACTTATCATCTATGTAAAAACAGTCAGCCAAAATGATTAATTTGAATGAAACTTATTAGTTCTTAATAATGAAAATAAGGGATTGAAACTCCAAGTCTTAAATAAAATGGTTGGGGTAGAATTAGAAGTATCTGAGATAGTATGGTAGAAAGAACTAGAATATTAAGTTCTTTCTACCATACTATTATTGTTTTATTAGTTTGTATTGTATACAGGGCTTTTTATCGATCACAATATGTAATATGTATGTTACATATTGTAATTGTATGTACATCGAAATAGTACATTTAAATTAAATAGCAAGCACTCTAATTCCATTTCTGTTCTTCACTAGATTCATTTATTTGTATGGATTTTGATCAATCCAAACAAAGTAATCGAAGGTCAATTCTTCTATTCTAATTCCTAGAATTTTATATATGTATGCCGGGATATATCAAAAGAATCAACGCAGGAAGGATAGTATGGCCATATACTATAATAAAAAATAAAAGATATCCAAGGAATATTTTTTTTTGGATTCCCATCCCAAGAGAAGAAGTCCTTGAGTGAACTATTAACAAATAATCCGTGGAGTTCTATGGGTAGCTTCTTCATATTTTTAAAATAAAAGGAGTAGAGTACTAGACCCCGCCCATTTTTCATGCTTAAACATTACATTAAATGAGTAAAAAAAGCATAAATTTCTACGAGGCTAAAACAAAGGTTAAATGCGCGATATGTGGATCGCTTAAGGGAACGAAGGTTTAATTTTGTGTAGGACCCCCTTGGACAACGACTAGTCACTTTCATTAGAAAGTATGTATCGATGTACTGTAATAGTGGAACTCGTTTCTCTTAGAAAAAGTAAAGAAAGAGGAAAAAAAAATAGGGATTCGTTTTTTTCATTGTAATATCCATAATCCTGGTAAGAGTAAGAGTTGGCACATCAAAATAGAATATTTAGGAATAAATTGGTGGAACAAAAATTCCTATTATGCGTATATTGAGTTTCGAAATACAACTATTATAATAATATTTTTTTATTTATTACGGTATTACAGCATAATTTTGAAACAGAGACTCTTTTTTTTTTTTTAAGGCTTTGCAAAACAAAAGATCAATTTAAGAATTGATACAATTCGATTACTCCATTAGTAATACCCCTAGAGCCCACTCCTTCCCCATACTACGAGCGAAAGGGAAAATGTAAAGACTACCATTAAAGCAGCCCAAGCGAGACTTACTATATCCATGTGAATTTTGTCCCCTATCTCTATGAAGGATTTATTCCATTATTGATCAATAATCATAGTGGAATTAATGGCGCAGAGTCAAAATAGGATGCTGACTTAAGACTATTCATGAACCAATCCAATGAACCCACTTATAAAAACTTCTTATATTATATACATTATATATGATAATGGATTTCTGGTAGAATCGGGAAGCATTCAGCACAACTACAATACACATACCTTTTCTTTCTTTGGAAATACCAATATAAAGGGAATGCTCCTAATGGAAGATGTAGGAATAAAAAATAAGAACTATTGTTTGTTACCTCTATTTCCTTTTTGAGGTAAGCCTTACTGTCTTTTGCTCTTTGTGAAAGAATTGGTAAACACCACCACTACTATATCCCTATTCCATACATTCTTTTTTTTATTTCCAATAAATAAGAAATGGCTCAAAACAATTCTATTGGTACCGATTTGGAACACGCCGAGAACCCCTATTTTGAGAAAGAAATTTACAGTCTTTTGTTGATCAGGCGACACCCAGATTTGAACTGGGGATAAAGGATTTGCAGTCCCCTGCCTTACCCCTTGGCTATGTCGCCAATTTAAATAAATCCGATTCAAAGCGGATAAAAATATTATTCCTCTTCTATTACTATTTCTTTTAGAAATTACTGAACCATTTTTTT